AGTTAAAATTTATGCATTATACATTATTTATTCATACTAGAATATTTATTCAATCTAAATATTAATATATATCTATATTAATTAATTAATTAAATTCTATATTTAATTATATATTAAAAACTTATTAGACTCATATTAAATATATCAAATTAAAAGTTATCTTTATTAGATTATGTAGAATAGAAATTTATACAATATTATATATATAATGATATATTAATGTATATTATCTTAAGATATAAATTATTATACTTTTTTATAAACTAATTAATTAATGTTCCAGAATATTCGGTTAAACATAAAAGTTTTAGTATAAATTATTATTAAAGGACTTACTTAGTTAATATAAATTATTAAATGTTAATAATTAAGTATATATAAAATATTATTATTAGTTAAATAATAAATAAATATAAAATATTATTATAAATAAAGAAATATACAGAATATTATTAGTATTAAATTTAATTAAGCATTATTTTATAAATTGGATTAGAGACCCAAGTAATAATAGCAGTTAATTATAATAAATTTATTTATAAATATGAAAATAGAAATATTATTCCTAGAGAATAAAATAGCAATATTTAAAATTAATAATGTTAGATAGTATATAATTAAGAATTTATGACTTATCATTTTTAATATGAAGATACACATATAAATTATACATATAATAAGATATATTGCATGATTATTTTTAGATTATTATTTATTATTATATATTCATTAGAATATATATATTATATATTATTAAAATAAATAATATGATTTATTAAATATGGAAACAGATAAGACTAATTATTTCTACATATATATATATGTATTATTAATAGAAATAAAAAGTAAATTATTATAATAAATTATAGAAATTAGAATAATTGAATATTAAATTTATATATACTTACAGCCCATCAATAGAGTATATTTATATATCTATAAGTTGTAACAAGGTATTAGTTCAAGAATGAGTTAATAAATAAATAAATTAATGAATTGAATATTATATTAATAAATAAATTATAGACATTATATATTATAGAAAAAAGAAATATTTAAATTAGAAGTATCTTTATAATTAATTAGATTAATTATAATTAAATAAAAAATATATTTTAGTAAATAAATAAATAATTATATTAAGTATTAAATAAAGAATTAATATATTAGAATAAAAATTAAATTATAAATTATATTATATTTATATGTCACTAATAAAGAAAAAGTACTGAAAAGGAAAATTAATTATATTTATATATAAATTAAGATATTTATTATTATATTGTATTATTTAAGTATTGTTATTATATATAAAATTATATTACTATTGTATAAGTATTTAAGTAGAGAAATATATATATAGAATTAACCATTATTAATATTTATATTTAAACTAGAACATATAAGAAATTAAATAAAATTTATTTTTAAATTTAGAATATAAGAAATTAATGTTGCATTATTATTTTATAATTTTATTTAAGTATAGAAATTATTATCGATTATATAACTATTTAGTTAAATGAGAAATATATATTAGTATAGTCATTATTTTAGAATTATATTATATAATTATTAATTAGTATTAAAATAGAAATAATGAAATAGATTTAATTATAGTGTGTATATAAATCTAAATATATAAATATAAAAATTAAATTAAATATAAATAAATATATATAAGTATTATAACTATTATTATTAATTAATTAAAATTAATATTCTTTCTACATATCAAACCTTATTTATTAAAATAGAATTTATTAATTCTTATCAAATATATAATTAACCTTATTATTATATATATATATAAATTTTTATTGTTATCATTTATAATTATTTAAATTAAAATAATTATATATATCTTATATTGAGTAATCAAACCTAATTAAATCCTAATTAAAATATATCTATCTACATCTATATTAACTTCAAGTTAAATTATATTTATTAATGGAAAAATAAATATTATAAATAATTATATTTAAGGAACTAGACAATAAATATATTAATATATTTGTATATTAATAAATAAAACTATATATATCAACTGTTTATCAAATACATAAGATATAGCTCTATTAATTGTATTATATATGATTTCTTCTCAATAATATTATTATTAATATTAAATAGAAAGTTTAACTATAAGACTTATTAAAGTATAAATATAAATTAATTGTTTATAAATAGAATGAAAAAATGAATATACTAATGTCTCAAATATAAATTATATGAAATAAATAAATTTGTGAATATTCAAATATTATAAAAAAGAAGTAGAGTCCCTATGAAGTTTTACTATTAATATATATATCATTTAATAAATTAATATTATAAGTTAGTTTAAGTTGGAAACTATTATATAATAAGAAAATATATAATATAAATAGATTATTAAATAAATTAATAAATAAATAATAATTATACTAATAGAGAAATATTTATAATTAGTTATATATATGTATTATATAAAGATCTACATTATTATTAATATGTACATAAAAAATATAAATTACTCTAGGGATAACATAATAATATTTGTATTAAATAAATAAATATAAATGTTTATTAATCCGTTGTTGGCTTACATTAATAATTATATATAGAAATATAATTATATAGATTGTTCATCTTATAAATCATGTTCATTAGCTGAGTTAATTCCATTGTAAAATAGGAAGGATACTATCTTTTTATTAATTTAAATTATATATTTTTAATATAGTATGAAAAGAATTATTATTATATACCTCTATTTATTAAATTAAATAATTATTATATGTATAAATAAATAAATAAATAATGAATATATATAAATTATATATTTTTATATAATTTAATTTCTATTATTAGTAAGAATAACTAATTATCTCCTTTATTATTTTATTAATCTCTAATTATAATATTTATAACATTAAGATAGTTACATAGGGTAATGTATATTGTTTGTAAAACAATTATTAATTTAATCTTAATAGCAGTTCAACTCTGCACTATCTCATTAATATTTATACTTAAATCTCTAACATTCTATATATATGAAATTCTGATAATCAATACATAAATTTATCTACACATATATGAATATTTATATCTTATATCTAACTATATATCTAATTTTATATCTTAACATACTAAATAAATTTATTTAAATCTAACTTTAAACTTTTATAACTATATCTAACTACCTAAAATAAATAAATCTATAACAATATCATATTTAAATCTAACTTTATACTTTTATTATTAATAAATCTCTAACAATAACTTATTTAAATTTAACTATTAAATTATATAACATTCTATATAAGTGAGATTCTGATAAGCTATACATAAATTAATAATTCTATATATATATTAATATTAATATTTCTATTAGACTAAATTAAATTATAATTATTACTAAATAATTATTACTATATAAATATATTACATTCCAATTAGACTAGGTTGATATTAATAAAATTAATTCACCATATCAACATTAATTTTATTAAATTGTATCTTTAAGCAATCATCTTATCTATTATTATATTTATTTTTATAAAATTTTATTAAAATTTGATTCCCTATAGTATTTTTATGATCTACCTATATAGCATTTTCTATATAAAAATATATTTTAATGTACTATCCCCTTTTAAAAAATTAATTTTTTTATAATTTTTTATAATTTTAATAATTGTTATATATTAATCATACCTGGATTTGGTATTATAAGTGAAATTATATCATATTTAACATCTTCAAGAATATTTGGTAATTTAGGAATGGTTTATTCTATTATATCTATCTCTATATTAGGATTTATCGTTATGTATCATCATATGTTCTCTATAGGTTTAGATATTGATTCAAAAGTATTTTATAATAGCTCTACAATTATAATTGGTTTACCTACAGGAATAAAAATATATTCATGGATTACATCATTATATTATAAAGAAACTTATTCTCAAGAGAATTGTATAGAATATTTAATTTATATATATTATTTTATATCATTATTTATTATGGGAGGTGTTACAGGAATAATATTATCAAGTTCAATAATAGATTTATCATTACATGATACATACTTTGTAGTAGGTCATTTTCATATGGTATTAAGTATAGGAGTAGTTATGTGTGTTTTATTAGGTATATATTATTATTTAGAATATATATTAGGTATATGAATTATATATGAAGAAATAATTATTAATAAAGAAGTTATAGAATATATAAATTTATACATATGATATATTCATTCAATATTATTATTTATAGGAGTCAATATTACATTTATTATTATGCATATTATTGGATTAAATGGTTTACCTAGAAGATATAGTGACACTAATATTAATTTTAATTATTATAATACATACATTACATTAGGATCTATTATATCATTAATATCTTTAATATTATATTTTATAATATTAATTAATAAATTATCAAAATGTCTAAATAAAAATAATTATTATTTTATAGATAGATTATACATAAATAGATATATCTTTTATTATATCAATATAAATAGATTTAATTCATTACATTATTTACATAATTCTTTTAATTATCATCATACATTAGAAATACCTATTATTTAATTAACTTATCTTTATATATATATGGAAAACATAGGTAAATATATTGGATCAGGTTTATGTAGTATAGGATTAGGAGGATCAGCTATAGGAGGAGGAATAGTATTAGGATGTGTAGTTTATTCAATAGGTAGACAACCATCATTAGAAAATAAATTATTTAGTACAGGGATGATATATTTTGCATTAATAGAGAGTATGGGATTATTTTCATTAATTATATCTATTATTATATTATATGGTTAATCAGATAATATAAATTTTATTATATTAAGTTGCAAACTTAAAAATATTAGTTAAAGTCTAATTCTGTTCTAATATATATATAGTTATAATAACAAAAACATTTTATTCCAAATAAAAAATTATTGGTTAGAATCCAATTATAGAGATATATTAATTATTTTAATGATTTTATATAATGCAATTAATGAATTTCAAATAGATTATATTATTACATTATTAATAGATGACAAGGAATTATATTATTCAATATTTAATATTTATATATTATTTATTATATTATTTATTTTATTATTATTTATTATATATAGAAACAAATATGATTATTATTATTATATTAATTATTATTATTATTATAAAGATTTTATTATTATAAATTTAATTAGTTATCAATATATATATAATTATTTAATTAAAGATAACTTATATTATATACTTATTAATTATTATTATTATATTATAGGAAATATATTAGGTATTATAAATGATTCATTATTAATTACAAATCAACTTAAAATTAATATTTTTATTAGTATTATTTATATTTTATATATTACAATTAATTCATTTATTAAATATGACATATTCTTTATATTTTTATTAAAAAATAATATTTTTATATCTTTATATTTATATCTTATAGAAATTATATCTCATATATCTAGAATTATATCATTAAGTTTTAGAATATCTTATAACATATTATGTGGACATTTATTAATTAAAATTATTATATCAATAATTTTATTATTTATATATTTAAATATATCAATTTATATATTTATTTATATTTTTATTATATTAATTTATTCATTAGAATTATATATCAATTATTTACAATGTTATATTTATATTACACTCTTACATATATATACAAATGAATTATTATAGATTTATATTTATTTTACAGAGAAATAAATTTATGTATATGGATTGACCTATATTTATAAATTATAGTTTTAACGAAGAAGGTGTATTTAATTATATAGATAGAATTGAATTGTATGATGTTTATCTCTATTATGGAATATTAATCATTATATCCATATATTTTATATTATATATTATACTTATATTTAAAAATAACTTTATTAAATTATCTCAATATGAAAAAATAGAAATTATTTATATATTTATTCCAACTTTACTAATTATTATTATATTTTTACCTTCTATTAATTTATTATATTCAAATGATAAACTTATGTATATTAATACTTATATTATGATTATAGGCTATCAATGATATTGAAATTATAATATATTAGAATATGGTTATATAGAAATATATATTACAACTTATAACAATAATGATTTATATAATATATTAGAAAATTATATAGAACTAGATAATATTATTATTTTACCTATTATTTATAAATGTTGTTATTTATTTACAAGTGGAGATGTTATTCATTCATATGGAATATTAAGTTTAGGTATTAAAATGGATTGTATACCAGGTATTATAAATATTAATTATATTATTGTATTAAAAAAAGGTATATATGTTGGTTATTGTAGTGAATTATGTGGATCTTATCATAACAATATGAATATTTTATTAAATTATACTTATTACTCTTGATACATTAAATATTTAAATTATTATTAAAAATAAATAATGATAGGACTTAATATATTTATTATTAATTGATCTCTTATTATATTATATTACTTATTAATACATATTTACTTATATTTCTATCTCTATTATATTAATATTCAATTAACTTTATAATTTTATTTATTACTTATAAAATTATATTATATCTAACTCTATTTATTAATTTATATCAACTTATATTTCTATTTATTAATATATCAATATACAATTTAATTTATAATCTTATTAATTTATTATTTTATATATAACTTATAAAATAATACTATACAACACTAACTATTTATTATTATCTAACCTAATTAATTTATATCTAACCTAAAAAAGATATATAGTCCATCATAACCTCTCAATTTATATAATTATATCTTACTTTTAAATTTATAATTTTATATATTATCTTATAAAATTATATTATACATCCTTAATAACTTATTTATATCTAACATTAATTATTAATTTATATATATACATCTTAAAAACAATATTAACAATGATTAACTTAAATTTATCCTAAGAAAGATATATATGAATTTATTATTTTATATAATTATATCTACCTCTAAAAATGATACTACCGATCATCCCCTATTGAAATTAATTATTATCCTGATTTATATTTATATACTAATAAAAATAACACTACCGATCATCCTCTATAGATCTATTAAAAATATCGTTACCCATCATCCCTTATTGATTATATAAATACTCGTTATAGAGTATTTATTTATTATTAAAAATATATATACTGTTATCATTCACTATCATTTAATATATTTATATATATGACTAGAATATATAGACAATTATGTAGTACTAATGCAATAGACATTGGAATTATGTATAGTTATTTAGGAATTATTAGTGGTATTATTGGTACATCTTATTCATTTATTATTAGATTAGAATTGATTAATTCAGGTATTAAATTAAATTATATTAATATATATGGATCTATTTATAATAATATTATTACAAATCATGGTCTTATTATGTTATTTTATATGGTTATACCATTATTAATTGGTAATTTAGGAAATATATTAATACCTATTATTATAGGGAGTTTAGATATGACATATAGTAGATTAAACAATATTAGTTATTTATTATTACTTCCAGGATTTATATTATTTTATATATCTTCTATATTATATTTAGGATATGGATCAGGATGAACATTATATGTTAATTATAGTTTATTAACAGGACATTGAAATATTAATTTAGACTTAATTATTATAGCTATACATATAGTAGGAATATCATCTATAGTAGGATCTATTAATTTTATTACAACTATTATATTTAATAAACACATTGGTTTAACTTTATATATTATATCTTTATACAATTGATGTATTTTAATTACATCTATATTAATAATATTATCTATACCTATATTAGGAGTAGCAATTACATTTATTTTATTAGATAGAAATATTAATACTAATTATTATAATTATTTATCAGGTGGATCTATCATTACATATCAATATTTATTTTGACTCTTTGGACATATAGAAGTAGAAATAATTTATATTTTCTTAACTTTTAATAAATAAATTTGCGTCATAGCTAACCCCCTTGGGGGGGGGTAGGGGGGGGGGTTACCCCTCCGGGGTATATACTCCGTATGGAGTATTTATAGTCCCATTGTAGGGACTATATTTATTCCCCCAGTGGTAGGGGGAATATATATTATAATTCCCTGTAGGAATTATATTACTAACCTCTCTGTAGAGGTTAGTTAATTTATTATACGTACGTATAATAAATATATATATATATTATATATATATATATATTCTATATATATATATATAATATATATACCCCCCTTGTATATATATTAATAAATAAATATATATATATATATTCTATATATATATATTTATTTATACTCCCCCTCATTTCTATTTTCTCCCCCTCAAAGATAGATTTATATACATTTATATACTTATTAATTACTATACATCTTTATATATTTAATTTAATACACTTATATACCCCCCTATATATCTATTTATTAATACTATACATACTTTAATTATATACATTTATACATTTATTTATTTATATATCTATTAATATATACTCTATACACTTAATTAATTATTTTATATATCTATATTTATATATATTACCTATAACCTAATACATTAATATATTTATCTATATAATTATCTATATATCTATTTCTATTTATTTATTATTACTTAAATAATAAATTTATATATCTTTATCTATTATCTATTATCTATATTTATATCCTACCTAAAAAATCTATATATCTATTCTATTTAAAATTATATAATTTTATACTTAAGACTTAATACATAAATATACTTATAATTATATATTCTTTATTAATACTTTTATGACTATTTTTATTTATTAGATACTATATATATATTAAAAACTTATTTACTCTATACTTATATATTTATATATATATATATTATTTAATCTTTCTATATATATATTATAATTATATATATTAACTTATTTAATTTATTATTCTATTACTAACTTATTATCCCTACAAAAAACTACATATATTTAATTATTAAATATCAATTATAAATAATTCTTTTATAAATTATTCATTTATATATTATCATTATAATATATATATCCTATACTATTTATATATTTAATTATATACTTTATTCAATACTTAAAACTAAATACATTTATATATATATATTTATTTATATACTTATATTATTATTTATTTATTATTATACACCTTATATTATTAATTTATATATTTAAATACTTATATTATACCTATATTTATATATTTATATATTATTATATTATTATATTATTATATTACTCTATTATTATATTATTATATTATTATATTATATCTATATCTATTACATTATATATTAATTATACATTATACCCTATACCTAAATCTATTTATATATATATATATTATTATATTAATCTATTATTATATATCCTATATATATCTTTATATATATCTTTATTAATATATTCCTATTAATATATTAATTATAAACTTATCTTTTTATATATTATATTATTAACTTACAGACTTAAAAACTATATATTATTTACTATAGAGGTTATCTAGGTAGAATTATAGATTCATTATCTATTTATTGATAGGTTCAATTCCTATATACCTCACAATATATTTATAATGTTATATATTTATTATTTTAACTTATTAGAAATTAGTATATATCCAATTATATGTTGTATTATACTATATATTATATTATTTTCATTTATTATAAATATAGAGTATTATATTAAGATTTATATATTCATTATGGAATTTATTATTATATTTATTATAATATATTTATGATTATTAGATATAGACATTGAAATAGAGAATACATTTATTTATTGGAAAGATTATATTTTATATGGATTTATTTGATACATAGTAAGTGAATTAATTATATTTCTTACAATATTCATTAGTTATTTATATTATTTATTTAATTCATCAATATTTACATTTAATAATTATTCTATTTACTTAACCTATTCTAAAATAGGTTTATCTATATTAAATTTATTTATTATTATCCTAGGAGGATCATTTATGACTATTAATTATTATAGTGATATTATTAACAATATAGAAGAATTATCTATAGATTCACAAATATTATTATTATTTAGTTACATTCAATATATAGAATATTATATATCATTATTATCAATTACAGATAGTATATATGGGAGTATATTTTATTGTATTACAGGGTTACATGGTATTCATATGTTTATTAATAATTATATTATTATATATTCAAAATCAGAAATAATTTTAATTAATAATAACTTACTTTATATTAATATTCATTTTTTAGACATTATTTTTATTATCATTTATTTAATTATTTACTAATGTATAGATTATTTAAGAAAGATAGTTTATTTATTATATTTAATAAATATTTATATGACTCACTTATAAATTATAACATTACATATATATTTAACATAGGAAGTTTATTAGGTTTTAGTATTTTAATTCAAATAGTTACAGGTATATTATTATCATTATATTATAATTCTATATTAATCAATAGTTATGATAGTATATATTATATTATGTTAGAAATAAGAAATGGATCATTAATTAGATTTATTCATATTATAGGAGTTTCATTAATATTTATATTATTATATTTACACATTTATAAATCATTATACTATAATTCATATATTTATCCTAAATCTAATACCTATTATATAGGTATATTTATATTTATAATTATTATTATTATATCCTTTTTAGGATATTCATTAGTAGGTGGACAACAAAGTTATTGAGGGATTGTAGTTATATGTAATATTTTATCTATTATTCCTTACATTAAAGAATGATTTACATATTATATATGAGGTAATTATTATATTAGTAATGACACAATTAATAGATTATTTAGTTTTCATTATTTACTAGGACTTATTATACTAATTTTTATAATTATTCATTTAATATATTTACATACAAATGGAGGTAATAGTATATTAGGTTTAAATAATAATTCATCAATGATTAATTTTAATATATATTATACAATTAAAGACTTATATTCATTATTTATATATATATTTATTCTTCTATATATATCATTTTATATACCCTACAATTACATAGATAAAGATAATAATAATATTTATAATTCAATAATAACACCTATTTCTATAGTACCACATTGATATTTATTATATTTTTATTGTATATTAAGATGTTTTTATAATAAACATATAGGAGTTATAATTATGTTTAGTTCTATTTTAATATTATTTATATTACCTTTTACAAATATATCTTTTATTAAATCAAATAAATTTAAATTATTTAATATATACTTTCTAAATTCTATTATTTATATTTATTCAATACTAATTTATATAGGTAGTTGTCATATTAATAAATATTATATTATATTAAGTAAAATCTTAATTTTATATTATTTTCTATATTTTACAATATTATTATTCTTATTAAATCTATTAAACAATATCTTATATTATTATTCTAATTAAACTTATATATTCCTAACTATATTTATAAATATCTAAATCTTTTATATTACATTATTATTAATATCTATACTTATATTTAAATCTCTTTATTAATAATTATTATATTCAAATTTAATTTTATCTATATGTTATGACACTAATTATACTAATTTAATTAAGTCTCTATAAATATTATTCTTACTTAACATATAAATATCTAAATATATTTTAATTAGACTTATTAAACAATATATATCTTCTAAATCTTGTTAATATATACACATATAAACTAATATAATTCTAACTATCTGAATATTTGATAATACATACATATATTAATAAATTAAATTATAACTGACTATCTTTATATATATATTTATATATATATATTATTAATACATATTAGACTATAATAATATAGTAGACAGAGTTGATATTTAATAAAATTAATTCACCTATATCAACATTAATTTTATTAAAATGTCTACTATATGCACTCAATGAATCTATTATTTTGGTTATATACTTTATTCTTACTTTATCTATAAAATTTACATTA